ATGTCATTCTTACAAGTGATCCCCCATCCATGATTGGAAAAAGTGCTATATGAAGACTTCGAGATCAAATAAAATATGTTTCTTTCCATTCCTCGCGAGCCACTTATTTCTCCGAAAGAAGAGATCAAAGTGATTTTCTTCCTTTTTCCCAATAAGTCGACGGACTTACACCATTGGGATACTTCGAATAAACTAGAGTACATATAGGATACACCTGTGTGAAAACCTTTTCTCAAGATATCTTCCAAACTGTTGGGTTCCTTGCTTTGGATGTTGTTCCCCCGGTGTGAAAGCAGTTGGTTTCGTAGTTTTAGAATTCTGCTGATCCCCAGTACTCCATCTCTATCATTGCATATTAAAATATAGAAAGTAAAGAAGAAAAGGCATGACCAGAAGAATTGTGTGAAATAAGTAAATTTATCCAGTTGAGGCATTCTTGATGGATATCAAATGATTCCCCCCAGAAAGCTTAACCCCGTCAAGCCTATAGGAGTAGTGAAGAATGAGAGTATAGGTGGCGGGGTATTGACCAACTGGGAGAAAGAAAAGGCGGTCACCGAAGAAACTTAAGCAGCAGCTACGGAACCCATGGATTTTGCACCTTCTAACATAACATAAAAATGTAAGAAAAAATATTAGGGTAAGGGCAAACCACACGAGCGACGGAAGTCTTCATCAGTAAAATGCCGGTAGAATTCCCGGTAAATTTCAGAATTTCTACCGTGCTCGTTTAGTTCGCGAATAAAGGAATTAAGATTCCCGTCCATGAGATGCCGCTGAAAAGCGTGTTCGAGGTTGTTTAGAGGTTCCAGTTTATCCTGAAGAAAGTAGTAAGCTTCTTTTCTTATATTATTATAGGGCGAGAGTTCAAGAATCTTCTCCAAATTGGGCTGAGTCAGTAGTCGATTTTCGAGCCTATCTTGCAATAGGCCCTTTCGCTCCAAAACTTGGAGCTCAAAATATTCATTATCATAAATTTGTAAAAAATGGGTCACATTGAGAGCTTGATCGAAGTGCTCTCGAACAAGTCTCTCATATTCCCCCGGATTATGTTGCGGAGGAATATTATAGTAGAGGAGATTCTCGAGCTCGCGAATCCGAACATAGATTTCCGCCTCGTTTTCGGCAGCAATCACTGTTCGATAGGTAGTTAACGATTCAGAGCTCGAGGAAGACTCCAAGGCGGGAAGACCCCCATCTGCTCCGCTTGATCCAGACGAGACATTGTGATGAACAAGTTCTCCGCTTGATCCAGACGAGACATTATGATGAACAAGCCAAGCAGTTGTCACACTGCCAAACAAAGCCACCATCTGCTCGAAAAGAACGAAGCGGAAAAAAACCGAGAACACAAAAAGCAGAACATAGATGAAGACTAAAAGAATGCCCGATATTTTGCTATTGACTAGCTTTCGATATCGAGAACGAAAAATAAAAATGAGGAAGACCAGAATGCAGAACAAAAAAAGGAAAAATCGCCCTCTATAGGCGTCTTCTAGAAGACGCGGAAAAAAAGAAGCCACAAAGAAAGCAAGAAAGGATACTATAAAACGGATTATTATATTCATCTGCTTTGGTTCATTCTTTGACTGTTCTGCTCTCTCGAAAAATTAAGAAAGACTTCTTCTTGCTCCCCCAATTCAGGAAGAGGTAAATTGCCGCTTGGTTGTTAACCGGAAAGCATGGGAGTTTTGGGCATAAGAATTGCTTTCTTCTCTTATTCAATTTCTAGTTGGATGAACAGATCGCTTCTAAATGAAGTCGTAATCTCGCCATATGTCTCAACTGAACCTATTACCAGCTCTACTACCGACAAAGGAACTTATCCCCCTCTTCCTACTGGATTGATAGAGAACATCCTTCTATTCTATTTTCCAATTGCTTTCCCTTTTCTTTTTTGCTTATGCGGCACTGCTTTAACCGATTCAACACTGGAATTTTCTATTCTAGTAGTAGAAGTTTTCAATTGAGACTTCTTCTTACTTCTTTTTTTTCTTGAACAGCACCGGTGCCCTACTGATCCTCTTTGGCTGGCCCACCGCCCCTTTGCCTTATTCCGCATAGGATCCTTCTTTTCTTTCGCATAAGCTTTCTAGCTGTCAGCCATATTGGGAACCCTGAAGTTACCTAACTCTCCTAAGTCCCTAAGCTAAGAGTGAAAAGGTACTGATACAAACATCTTAGCCTTTCAAAAGAGATGTGCGAAGGCTAGTCCTGACTTGAGTAGTAATCAATAGAAAGAGCTAGACGGTACAACACAAACATAAAGTCATGCTTAGATTCACTCTGGTATACGCTCCAAAGCCAAGCTTTACGAAAGAAAGAGTCCAGAGATCGGAAGGAAATTGATATGCCTCACACAGGCAACTCCGATAGGCTCAGCGGATAAGGCGGGATTGAAAGAAGAGAACGGCAATTCCTATCATCAAAAAACTAGGGCTTCGGCTCCACCAATTCTTGGAAAACAATCGAATTCTTCCTACTCACTTCATTCAAGAAATTCAAATTATATAAAATATGTAAGTCGCTGTCAAAGCAATTGCAATATAACAGGCAGCATCCATAAGCTCTTTTGAGGGGTCTGGGATAGGTGGGGTTGGTATTTCAGTCGAGATTTTTCTTTCCTTTCCTAATAAAAAATCTATGACGTCGCTCAAGTTATTATTATTATTTATATGAATATTCTTGACATCAAGATATTTTATTGCATAAACGTAAAGGCTCCAAAAAAAAATGGCTTTTCTTAGAAGTTTCAATACGATGTCAAATGAATTCGAAAGGAGCTTTACAAAGAATTCTAGTAAGAGTTTCTAAACTCTTACTAGAAAATTATTAGGAATTGATTCTTCTTTTTGATCTCGTGCTTTCTTGGGCCTTCCCCTCCCTTTTTTGCTTTTTTTTGGTTCGGGCTCATCCGAAACATTCGGGGTTTTCTGGTGTTGTTGGTTCGCTTTCGCTAAGCGAATCAGGTCCTCCGCTTCCAATTCGCCCAATAGAGAAATTCTTTGGCCATTCAAGAAGCTTCTTGCCCAACTGCCCGCTCCTTTTACAGCTCGGACTTGGCACTCCTTGTCGGAGAACTCTGGGAAGATTTCTTTTCTTTTTTTTTCATAGGTATGCTTTGAAGCATCTGTTGTAACCAATCCAATGACCAAATTTTCCTCCGCGGAAGATTCAGATTCTTCTTTTGTTATGAACAGACTTTTGCATGTCAAAATATCCAAGATTCTATTTCTTATTTCTTTCGGGCCTAAGTCCCGTCGTTCTACATTTCGAAGTGTAATCAAAATGAATTTCCTAAGTGATGTTTTTGCTACTGGTATCGTTGTTGATTTCTTCATGGTCATCATAAGCTTTTTTTTCCTATTGATCAGAAGCATCCAGAAGCGCCACGCCGGTTTAGAATTCCTTAGAAACTAGAAACTCACTTACTTTAATTTCTTAAAATCCCTACTCTTTTTCTCCCCGAGTAAAGTTAGAAAAGTTAAGGCGAGAAGACGCCGAATTTTATGTTTCCTTTTTTTTTTCGGTCGATTTTCCGAACGAATTTAAAAGAGAGATCGCCTTGCCAACTCGAGGACAGGCTTCTTTTATATCTATATATAGTATAAGTGGATGTGCACTTAATCTGTGTCCATCAGGTGCACTCCACTTGTGATTGACAAGAATAGTTTTGTTGTGTCTTTCTATTAAAGAGAATGGAATGCAAAATACTCTCCGCAACCCTTCTGTTTTCACTGCAGATGCACCGGTTAGCCTCCTTTATTTATGTCATTTCTCAACGCCCTTGACATATGAATTACCAGAATCGAACTTCAAATTTCATTCAAGACAGTGGATTCGCCCCTTCTAACAGGATCTGTTGACTCGGTCAATCCCCGATAGCTTTAGCCGACATTTTGTCAAGTTGAGATTCCTTTCTGATCTGAAGGAAAGGAAGAAAGCTCTAGTTCAAATAGGTAACCCAGAAGCAAGCGAAGGAAGACGGGCAAATGGTAAAAGTCCTTAGTTCAATAGCAAGCCCTCGTCACCGAAGGCGATAAGGGAATGCAGCTCTTTCTGAGGGAAAGAATCACTTGTAGCAAGCCTCCGTCCAAATCGAACTAGAAGGCGACTCGAACTACTCCTCTTACTACAGGACGCTTACCTAGCCAAGGCTTAGATTCGACTCTACCCAAACTTTGCATAAAAATCTTGATCAGCTCTACTGTAGAATCCAGCATTTATGGTGCTGCTGCCCCCAAGAACTCGGCCACGGGCGTTAGGCACACCATCTTCCGAAGGAAATGCTTGTGCAGGGGAGGCATGCGCATCGACCTGCAAGAGGGTGGGCAAGAACCCATCTTGGCTCATCAAGTTGGGCTTCCCATAAGGCACGCCACCTCGCTCAAGCAACAAGTCCCTTCTCATGGCAAGCATATGAACATAACAGCTCCGGGGAAAGCATATAACCCCAAGGTTCTAGAGAGAGAGAGAATGGGGAGAATGAGGGCCTTACTTTTTTTTTCTCATTTACTATTTGAACATGCCGCTCTTCCTTCCCTTTTGAATGTACTCAAAGAGTATTCTATACAAGATGCCTATATTAGCGAAATCTTACTCAATAGGAACTGCACTTCTACTTGCCTCTACGGCTTGTCTTTCTAGTGGACTGAGAGAGCGAGCTCTAATCTAAATTCTAAATAAAGACTCACATACTTCATTCATTAATTGAATGTACTTAGACTCTAAGATTGGAATCGTCTTCTTTCGTTCTTCTAATAAGGTATTCCTGTGGAAGAACTAGGCTAGAAAAAAATCCCTCTAATGCATTCATTCATCAATCTTGCATGGGCTGGGAAATAGAATAGGAATGAAATCTTTCCTGCTATTCAATCATCCTCCCTTACAATTTTCAACCGGGAAAACGTGAACTTGTCCGATTTGGACGCCAGTTTAGGAAAGGAAGTAGACTTGCAACCAAAAAGAAGGGGAAAATGAAACTTTTTGGATTTGAACCAATTGAGAACTTTGACCTTGCCTACTCTGATTTGGTGGGTATCGTAATCGTATAATAAGATAAAGGCTGCTTTTATTTAGTTTAGGAGTGATCCTCTAACTCGAAATATCGTAAGAGAGATGCCGCATATCCGCTGTTGGTGGCTTAGAGTAGACCCCAAGGGCGAGAAGTAAGCCGATCAACGGTTGGCTAAGATCCTTTTGATGACGGGAGCTTTTTGAGTTCGAAAGAGAAGGAGAAGAAGCGGGGTAGAGTAATGGTCAACTCATCAGGCTCATGATCTGAAGATCCAGGTTCGAATCCTGTCCCCGCCTAAAAACTTGAGATGCTGGGGGAACCGGCAGCTGTGCCCTAACTCAATCCTTTGAGTCATTTTTCCTTTCGTAAATACCCTGGCGTTCTTTCGCCTTGCATAACATAAGGAAGACAGACTGTCACACGGCCTAAGAGAGAGAAAGAAAAAGAAAGTCAGTGACGGCAGAGCTTGAAGTAACTAGAGGCATTCTACTTCCCGGTTCTTTTACCAGCCAGCCTAAGGCACCTGAGGATCTGCACGACGTTCGAATTCTTAAAGAAATATTAAGCCCACACGCAAGAGATGCTTTCATATAATGTTAGGCGTACACTCTGATAGCTTAAGCTTTTTGAGCAAGTGGTTGTTTAACATGGTATCAGAGCAATCACGCTCCAACGAGCAAGAGATCCAAGCACCCACCATGGCTGAAGAAGTTTCAGACAAGACTGCCGCTCCCTTGGTTGTCTCTACATCTACTTCACTCGCTTCGAGCATTTGAAAAAAATGCAAAGTTTTCCATTTTTATAGTTAGAATTAATTGTACGTACCGTACCTATCCAACAATATAATATGAATGACTCGCGGTTTCTGAGTCATAATCATAAGATTATGTGGGAGAGATGGCCGAGTGGTTTAAGGCGTAGCGTTGGAACTGCTATGTAGGCTTTTGTTTACCGAGGGTTCGAATCCCTCTCTTTCCGTACCTTCATCTAATTCACCAACGTTACCGAAAGACCTTTTTTTTCGATTAGATTACTAAATTTGGTACGAAAAAGAACGGAAAGAGCGGACAACGAAAGAAAATCTCACTGCTGATCTATTTGTGATACGTGAATGGGAGAAAAATCCGGATTAAAGCCCTTAGTTTCCTTCGGCAAAAAAGTTTATGAAGCCTCGGAGATAAGGGATCTTTCGATTCGGGAGAGTAAGCAAGAAGCTCAAGATCTCATTTGTGATCTTCTTCTCCTAATTACGAGAAAGACAGGCTTAGTTCGACTAGCAGCTTTCACGTAGCGAATTTGTCCATATGCTTCAAAAGTAAAAGAAAGTAATTGCGTTGGTAGCCTAGAAGTAGGAGTTCCCACAGTCATGAACGTCTTTCATTCCGGTTCTCGGTCTCAAAGAGAAGAAAAAGGCTATTCCCAATCAAAGATTGCTATAAATAGAATAATAGAATAAAGCTAGATGAATGCTATCCCCGGCGGGCGAGACAGATATTTTATTAACATAGGAATAGCTGCTACCTTTACCTTCAACGCTTTAAAGGAGGGGTCGCTAGCACATTAGAATGCGAGTTCGGATGCTTGTATAGGTGATTCCCTTCAATTCTCTTTCGTGAGATTAGATGGGCTGGGCTATGGCTTCGGTCTGGATGGATGCGAGTGCATGAAAGGTGTGATCGGCTCATAGGTGGGCTTAAAAGGGCCTTGAATTAGTCTTTCTTTTTCACAAGCATGAGTAGGACTGATAGTCTTGGGAAAGTAACCCGAATAAGCAAAGAAGCAGGCTGGAGAAGAGCTCTAATTCTTTACCTGATCGCTTCGTTCGCTCTTTTACCCCTCCTAGTTACGGGCTGGGCGGAGCTCGGGTCAATAGCTCTTTCCTTTATAGCTCGTCACTCTTTTCTTTCTGTTGTTATAGAGAATGGCATAACTAATCTAATGAGTGTCCCCGCGCCTTAAACTTTCGGTCAATCGGCGTTAACCACTCTTATCCCTTCTTATTTCTGTTCCTACAACCCTGGAAAGGGATCCATTGGGTTGGGGTTGGTAGGGAGAATCTTTTTGACGGGAAATCCCTAATATTCTTCTACCACGGCTCCTCCTTCATCCTCTTTGTGCAAGCCATTGTCAGAGATGAGCTGAAAAGGAAGACCATATCTACAGATGAGATTGGTTCTAATGAAATCTGCCACAGCATGAATAACCTTACATGAAGCAGCCTCTACCTACTTAGCTTAGTGAAGTAATCAATGGCAAGAAGTATGAATTCATGACCATATTAAGCTTTTGGTCTAACTTTGCCTATGATATCAATTCCCAAAGTGGAAAAGGGCCAGGGAGACGTGATCGGATATAAGGAAGATGACGGGGCATGGATAAGCGCGTTCTTTCACCTTTTCACAGCGCTTCACATAGTGGTTGCAGTCCTTTTCCATAGTTGGCCAGTACCTGATCCTTGGCAAAGGCTTGGGCGTTTACGTGCCCTCCGCATACTCAGGAATGGCACTGATCCATGGCTGGACTATACTCTACAATTTGCATGATCGGAGAATTCCCTCATGAGAACGCTTGTATAGAATATCGCCATTCATGACATAGCGGGTGGTTTTTGACAACAACTCTTTGGCCGTGGCGAAACTTGGAAACTCACCCTTACCTTAAAGTTAAGGATATCAAAAGACCTGGGGTACGAATCTCTTACATTCTCATCCTATAGAGCACTGACCTTTTGGTTAGCCGGATGCTCTAATTGTTCTATTTTTAGGGACTCAGATCTTACCCCTGTTGGGATTTGAAAGATGGAGGCTTGCTTAAGACTTGGCATTGGAAGTGGGATGGATCTCCTTCCCTGAATCGGCCATTGTCTTTTCGGGTTCCCCCACCCAGGTGGACAAGAACTTACTTATACTAGAGCGACCCTCAGAAGACATACCCACTTCTCCTTAAAAAGCACACCAACTCTATGAAGAATTCCTGGCCTTGTTACAACAATACGCTTAGCTTAAAATACCCGATTAATGCTGAATTGGGCCAAAGACTAAACCAAACGTTTGCGCCCTACGATTGCTACTGTGATGCTTACTATTGCATAAGAGAGAGCTCTTTCTTTAGCCCCAGTCTATTGTCCGTGCTTCCTTCATTCGCTTGGGACGGGACTCGCTAGCGACTGCTCTATCGAGTTTGAACCGCTGGAACCAAAGAAAGGATTGTGGCAAGCAACAGAAAGAAAAGTTAGTGTTAGGGTGCAGCGTGAAGAAGGCCCCCTCGAATCTTTCTTGAGTTGACGTCACTGGGACATCTACTGCTTGGATCCTTATCTTACTAAGTCCGGGGTGGAGCATTAAGGCTTTATCTTCATCTTGTTCTTGTTACAGGGATCCGTCCAATCCCAATCAAAGCTTGAAGGATGCCCATATAGAAACTCCTTACAGGGTGAAGTCCCAACCAAGCCAAGAGGCCGCATCCTAAACAAACCTGTGCCAAAAGAAAGGCATTTCCGGTGGGAAAGCTCAAACTCGTGTAACAAAGGCTCGGCCAGAGATCAGGTGCTAAAATACCGTAAGACGAGATAGCATCTCTTTATCCCCCAAGGCATACCACAAGAGAGAATCCCAGCCAGTGCTCTCAGATCGATAGGCTTATCAAAAAAAAAAAGTAGGAGATTGATTGGCGGACGGGTTTCATTGAATAGCTAAAGGCAACTCTGTCCAAGCAAGGCTGCCACCAGGAGCAAGAAAAGAAGGGGATGCAGACGGGAATTACGGTGAGAGTAACATCATACATATTGTCATGTAAAATAGGGCATTGAGGATGGAAAGGCTACACATCGTACGTGTCAAAAGAAAAGATAGTAAAGACCCTTGCCCAACTCAGTCTCAGTCCAACCCCGGACAATAATCTAATAAAGGGGTCGGATGAAACAAGGGCGATAGCCAGCCCACTTTCCCGTTCGAAGATTATGCCAAGGAAAGGTCTTCGAAAAGACCTTTTTATCCTCCAAGGACTTCCCTAACGCTTCCCTTTCTTTAATTTAATAAGGGTATAAAAAACAACAAAGTATCGCTCAAGGAAAAACAGACAGCTCAGCTACATCACCTCTTGCCTTGCGTGACCGCTTCTTCGAAGGCAAAGACCTTTCTTCTACTCAGAGTTCTCGAAAGGTAATCGAGGAAGGCCTGTTGATCCTGAGCTTTCTTTGGTCAGTTCATCATCAAAGGATGAAATCCTGAATCTGGAATAAGCTTCTATGACCAAGTTGCGAGATCGAGAATGAGCTGCTTCAGAGACCAGAGGGAAAGAAAGTAGTTACACTTGGAGTATCCGTTGGAGGACCTCTTACTCGAGAATCGTAATGTTAAATCCTTTTCTAAAGCTCCAGAGGTTTAGTCAGAAACTCTTTATCTTGACTTAGGATAGGATCGAGAAGCTTCCATTGCAGGAATAGGTAAGCTACTCGTTAACTGCTCCTCCAGTCTAGCAGAGGGGCCTCACACAGAACGATTGGAGAACTCATAGGTCCCATCCTGCTTCTAGATCTTTCAACTTGGTCCTAAAATAGCATTCTTTTGGACCCTGACGTGTGATTGTACCCCCCTTTGTTTAAGTTCGCTTTTTGGCATCGCTACGCCCCTTCGGTTCCCTGGATCTTGAATCTAAGCAAAGTCCGAACCTGATTCCTAGGCGAGCATCCCTTATAGCAATAGCTAACGGCCTACTTATAGCCTAGCCGTTACTTTACCGCGGGACCTTAACAAGGAAAGTAAAGAATATCATCAGTAAGAGTGGTTGCTATTGAATCCGCTTCTCGAGTATGCAAGGCCTTTTTTTCGTCTTTTTCGGCCTGTTGGTACTTGTCGAATTGAAACTCGATACGATAATAAGAAGATTCGCCAACATTACCTATTTTATTAGTGGATTCGAGGCAACCCCGGGGTAAGTACGTGATTTCAAATTGCATGTTATAAGCATATGATCCTCCTTTTACTGTTAAAGTACCATCTCCGCCTTTGCTATCTATGCTTCCTGGTCGCTAGACTCATTCTTCTACTTTACTTCCAGCTACTCTGCTCTGAGCTTAAGAAAGGTTCAAAAGTAAGTCGCTTTGGTTGCTTTGTACTCGACCCATGTGGTTCGGCTTGTTGCGCCACCTCACTTAACCGAACATATCCGAGAAGAAGTTCTACCAGATCTACAGCACTTGCTGCTTCATGCCCGGTTGCATCTGACTCTGCTGGTTCACCTTCTAAACAGGTCTCCGCACCTGAGACACATCCTTCTCCTGTTGCTTATTCTTTTTCCTATATTGTGGTGGCTTATTCAGCGAGCTGGAGCTCCCGCCCCAGCTTCAACTCTAGCTCCCTTCGGCCTCGAAGATCATCAGGTTCCATCCAACTCACTCTAGTTTCTATGTTAATTGGTTTTTTACTTCTGCATGTTGGGAATCAAAATAGAATAAGATTTTCTACTTGACTTTATAAGATAAGTGATCAACTAGGTTTTTAATCCCTCGCTTACACTCTTTTGGGCTAGGTTCAGTTGGAGGTCGTACATTTCACCAGAGAAAGGGGGGGAGTTTCATACTGAAATCGATTCACCCGAAAAGGAAGCAAGGCTTCCATTCCGCGAGGAGCGAATAGATGATTATTGCGGAATGGAAGCACACTCTAATATCATAGTTAAGGACCGAACTCATCGGATCAGAAAGAGATGGCCAGTCCCTTCCTAATGCGAAAGAGCTTTATTCCGTTCACACCCAAAGCAAAGCTGCACGGAATAGGGGCCTTACTTGTCCCGGTCCGGGAAGAGGGTAAGGTATTGGTCTTGGTTCCTCCTACATATCTTTCTACAAGGCATCCTAAGAACAAACCTCTTAGAGATGAGAGGCCTGTTGGAATTCATCATGCCCATGAGATATTTCATTTAGTCATCCCACCTAAAAGCACTCTTTCCAGATCAGTATGACAAGGGCAGCACCCATTGGAAAACCTTGATCCAGAACCATAATTGGGTTATCCTAATAACCACCTCCCTTCCTTCTCGCGGGGGGATGTGTTACATCTTGGATGGAGGAGTGAGGGTGCCAGTGGTCTGTCTGAGGACGGGTTCAACAAGCTCTTTCTTTGAAAAAAAAAAGATGGTTCCATGGATCGGGTTTTCATTTCAGAAGCTGCTAGAATGCATGTTAAGTCAGTCAAGGGGGGTCTTAGATCATGACGATTCTTAGGAAAAGGATAAAAATATGCTTTTTTCTGGACATATCTTAAAGTCCTAAAGGATTGAAAAGAAGAGTGAGCGACGAGTGGTTCAATCCGGAATGAGAGTGAGAGACCACTAGCGGAAAGAGTTTTCTAAAACACTAGGCTTTCTTGCATAAGATTTAGCGAGAAGTCCGAGTAATCAAAGGAGTCTGAGCGTCGGTTCGCTGCCCTAACCGTGCGATTTCAGGGCATCTTTTCAAGTATTCATCTAAACTAAATGCTGGTGTCGGGTATCATCTCGATCCATTGGCAGCAGAAAAGAGTGATAGCTAGCTTAATTCTAGAGGTTCTAAACTATATAAGTCTTCCTTCCAAGTAAGGATTGAAGATCATATGCTTACACTATCTCCCTCAATCTCCCCAAAAAGAGGGTCTTTCCTGGCGACCTTACCCACACTTGGTAATTGAGGAGTCAAATCATTCTTTTTCTCTGATGCCTTAATCCTTTTAGTGTATCGGCATTTCGGTTGTAGCAGTTGTAGCTCTCCTCTTCTCTTGTAGCTTGAGTGCTTGTTGTTTAACGTCTTTCGATTCAAAAGCAATCCTGCCAGCTAGTGTACCTCCTGACTGTCCGCTGCATTCGAAATGAAAAAGAATAGCACTTCCGTTTTCCTCCCTGCGGGATTGGCCTTTCCTTATTACTTATTAGATTAGAAAGTAGTTAGGAAGCCAAGTACGTTATCGGGGCATCTAAGACAATCAAAACAACCGCCCTAATGGCTTTTTTCACCCATGGGCAGCTATAAAAGGCCAATCAACCCGAAAGGGAGGTCGAGAAGGAGGGTCGAGCACAAACCGTAGGTCAACAGTGGATGGACGACAACCAACCAGAACGGATGATCGATGAAGATTGTTTAGAACCTTCGGGGAGTTCTCCGCACAAAGGAAATATATGAAACACTACCTAAGCAAACCAAACCGCTACGCTCCTGCACCTATCGGTACAGTGGCTTGACGCTCCTGGAATCATCAAAGCGGGAAGGTACGTAGCTACCCTGGTTGGGAGAGTTGCGGATCGAGGAAGACACCAATCCCCTTCTTCCTTCTCAGACATGGAACTCTCTATCCTCTCCCTAGAGTCGAGAGACTACTTTCCTCTCGCTTCTACGACTCCGCTCTTACCCTTAGCTTTCGGTCGAGCTAGGCTTCACTTCCTATCACTCTTAGTTGAAGGAGAGCGTAGGAAGCCAAAGACCTGTTTTGAGTTCTGAGTTGAATAAGGCAGGGATAGGTGAATTTTGAGATCAGAATCGGTCTTCGATCCGTTCATTCTGTCTTCAGGGCATACTTAAGTATAAAGAAAGAAGAAAGGAGGGAAGCTCATTCCGGCGGGTACTCCTAGTCCCTTAACTTATTCGTGGAACAGAGGAAGAAAGTGAAAGGTATTCGGACAGATAACGAAGAGTTAGGCGGGACCACTAGAGATGCTCCTATACTAAAGGCTATCGGAAAAGCAAGGGGGTCAAAACACTTCTGGATTAGAATCTATCCAGAGGAGGACTTGGGATAAGAAGAACCAGAGAAGCTAAGACTGTGTACTTTGATCTCATTTGTCAGGGGATGGAGTCATCTTGCTTAGTAAGGAGCGCAGTCCATAGAAAAATGGCCTTTGTTTTGTTGTGCCCAACCGTGACTAAAGGGATCCCTTGTTGATATAGCGGAAAGTGGGTGGAATCAATCGTTTAGTATAGTTGATCACGGCTGCATTTAGGATAGGAGCGATCTTTTCATCCAACTATTACATACATAAGAGAAGAAAGCTGTTAGCTTAGGGCATCCCTCTGCCCTAAGCCTACCCGAGTTCACAGATGTCGTTGTTTATCCCTTTCTTTATTCATGAAAATTGGGTGAGTGTTCAGTCTATCTGAGTAGAAGATCGAAAAGCCGTGGCATAGCAAGAGAAAAAGAAGGAGGGGAAGAATCTACTTACGTTAAAGAATCAATCTATAACATAAAATCGTGAATGAAAAAGCGTGAGGAGAATGGAGAAATTCTTTATGTTCGATATTTGGAAATCCATCCAAACCTGTTTTAAACGCAAGAAGCCAGAGGAGCAGTCTACATTTGTCAGAGAGGAAGTCGCGAAGGTACCTAAGGCCGAGATGATGAGACGAATCGCAGAGGTAGTGCAGGGCGAACAGAAAAAGCAAGAGCAAGAGAAAAAAGGTCGCTCTGAGGGCTAAGTAGGGTGGGCGGGATCACGATCGACTAAAAGGCAAGTCGCCCGAAGATATTGGTTCGAATCCAATTCGTGAGAAGAGTCAAAGCGAGATAGGCCTATATGCTGGAGGCTCTATCATACATAAATTAGAAGTTCAAGACGGGCATCCCCATAAAGTCGTTCCTTTCCCAACTATAGCTTAACTTGCCCGAAAGATATGTTGGATCTTCTTTCCGGGAAAGACTTTTTTTACCAAGTTCAGTTACCATAAGCGGAAGTGCAACCCTTATATCTCCGATATATAGGATAGAATGTCAGTTTAAAATCCATTTTGGTATAGAGTATGGTTAGAATGTCAAGTTAAGGCTATCGCGAAGTAAACACAGAATTTGTCTCAGCCTTGACTATGGAATCTGATTTCCTTTTTCAAGAATAAAGTAAAGTCAGTCCAACTAGCTATTTTATTTGTAGCCGCCCTATTTAAATGAGAGGGCCGAAGGCAGAACATCGAAGTTCCAGTTGGTTATCTAGTTGTGCGGGATTTATGAGTCGTTAGGCCTGCGAGTGATTCCATATGCCCAGCCCGAGATTTTTCCTTTTGCCTATTTCGGAATATCGGACAGTGAGATCGGGATAGGCATTAGCAGTCTGGGCCATTGAACTACACTTACCTGCAGCGATACAACACCGATCAGATGAGATTGCTGCCTTAGCTCTCCCACCGCGTGTATGAGTATGAGCAGAAGCCTCTATCACTACTAAAGTGGAATGGTATTGACTACCATGCTTGGGTCGCTTCCTCCTTATTTAGTGCTTTGGAATTATACATGGAAATGTTCCTTTGGAAAGACGGAAATCCTAGGGCATTGGATGGGCATCAGAGCCATCGAGGAGCGGCAAGCACCTACCAAGGTGAGTAAGCTAAGATCGTTTGTTTTTAGGGCTCGTGAACTATTACCGAAGATTCATCGTAAGTTACTCGAAGAGGGCTGCTCAACTCAAAAATATCCTAAAGAAAGAAGGACATACGGTACGGACCGATCATGGCACTGCACTGATCGGAAGAGTGTCAAAGAGCTTTTGAGGACCTAAAGCAGGCTGTGATGGATGACCCCGTATTGCAGTTGCCAGATCACACTAAGCCATTTGAAGTACACACGGGTGCATCAGACTATGCCATAGGCGGTGTGCTAGTACAAGAAGGTAAGCCTATCGCGTAGGCTTGGAGCGAAAGAAGGGCGGTAGGAGCCTCTCAAAGAAATTCTTGGTTGAAATCGCAGCTCGAGTTTACTCGACCCCAAAGTCTTAAGTAGAGGCAGGTATGCCTGGCAAGGGGGAAGAAAGAAAAGGAAAATCTCCTTTTTTCAATCAAGGGTGGGCTAGCCCATCAAAAGGACTATCAGACCCCTCATAAAGAGTCAAGTCGAGACCAAAGGCCACCTCTTTGGAACCCTCGTTTTGCCCTTTCCTTCACGGCTCGGCCCTGCTCGTCAGGAGGAATCTTTGATTCATGGCCGGAGATCAAGGCACAGATTGATCCGACGCGAGCAGCAAGCTACGGCTGAAAAGCCAAGCTCCGAAAACTTCAGTGCGCTCCTGCGCATGTAGGCGTCGAAAGCCTCCGTTTGCTGGGCAGCGAATGGAAGAAATGGAGATATGCCGCTATCCAGCCTATCTTGATGAACCAGAAGTGAGAACGGCTGGGTGAATTCAGGAGTTCTGCGCCATCAATTGGATCTATTGCACCCGGTAGGCCGTTAGTCGCAAAGAAGAAATGGGAGACCATCTGGATCTCGAACACGAAATAAGCTCTCTCGCGGTTCCTACTGCTTATGGGACTGTGATCGAATCTGCTCGGAAAACAGGTAGATGAAATGGTAATGTATATGGAAGCTAAGACGGTTCGAAGGGATTCCGGACGAGAAGGTGATGGCTTTCGATCTGCGGGATTTGCTACCGTCAGATATTGCACTAGAAAGGGGGCAGTAGTAGCGCATGCAGTTGACTTGGGACCCGTTTCAGCATCCATTCATCTTTCTCCAGATCCGAAGCTAGATACGAATCCAGATGCGAACGCGGAAATAGATGACGCTAGTCAAGCATTCAAGTATAGAGCTGCCAAAGGAATATTAGGCGGATTCCCATTGTGAGCTAGGAGTGAAGGCGGAGCTGAAAGCGGTTCAACCCGCTTTGTATATAACCTAGTTTATTCGTTCCTTAACCATACAACCAAATTCTTAAAGAAATCAATCAGCTCCTAATTAGGTCCCCCAAGGCGAGCGAAGTGACGTTTTTCTCTTCCTCCGGTCAGAAAGAATTTTCTATTTATAGAACCGGATGCATAACAAGAAAAGAAAGAATAGTAGGGGTGCCTGCGCGCAAACAATCTTAGAACTGAGCTCTTGTAAAGGTGGGCGTTCCTACGCTCTAAGCCCATATCTCAGATGCATGCCATGCCCATTGGAATAGCCCATCACCAGGAAGCCTTTTTTCCATTTAGTGCAGTTCTCCTTTCCCCCTCTTCTTATATCAACCGAACATCCTAAACACCAAAAGGAAGGGAGAAGCGAACTCGACCAGGTGGTTTTTGATCATTTTATTGACGCGATTTTCAATGAAAGCTGAGATGGGGTAAGTGTGAAGAGTCAACTATTGCCCTACTTTTCTTATTTCTTAGAAGAATTCGCCCAGTATACTCCTCCAATTTGGATTATCGTTCTACTGAATCGAAAGAATGACTCTCGCGTTTGGAACAGATAAGTTCGATACAGATAAAAAAAAAGAATAGAAAAAGGAAATGCCCAGATCATTTGAAAAAAAAAAGACGCGTCAATCACGCATCCTAATTGGTGAGCTTATGCCCGCCCTAGTTCCTTCCCCGCTCTTAGTTTGCTTTACAGGAACCATTTTCGCGAGGAAAAAGAACATGTGGTTAACAGAATGGATCACAGGTTCCTGGCCTTAGGTCCGGGAGCAGCACTGGTCTTTAATGGATTAGCCAACAAGTAGCGCGGAAAGCCCAAAGCCCTTGACCGTGCAGTCTATATATTTACCAATTCTCGTGCTTCGTAACGAGCAAAATCCTCTTTCTTTGAAGCGAATTCCTGCCCTTTTGGAGATTTTGTAATGAATCGAAAGACTAAATCTTCCAAACCGGAAGTACATACTTTCTTTCCCTCGTTGGTACATTACGGGTTCAGCCCTTGTTTTCGCGAAGGTGACAAGAAAGGATTCCACACCTTTCCGTTGCCGTCGTTTCAATATGTTGGTTGTGATCTTAGAAGAGGGAATTGGCCCCAAAAGGGTACCCAAACAAAGCAGTCATCATATTGGTCCCTAAGCTCCACGGAATCCGAGACATCTATTCTGTTCACCCGATATCATTCCATTCCTTCGCTTCGGCGTCAAAGCCTCGGAACTCTCAATCTCAGAAATTGAGTAGCCAGGTTGATCAAGCTGATTGCGAGATATCCAATTATATATAGAATTTGTAATTCCTTCCCGGGAACGGGGCCTAGATCAAGGGCGTATCCAATCGTTTCGAACCTATCCTCTCACCCTTATCTCAGATACAAACGATGTAGGAATCAAAGTTGATGCTGGATGCGCTGGTGTAGATTTCTTTTCTTTAATTGTAATAGAATAATATTACTTATATATAAGTAGTGCTAAAGTCGATGCGCTAAATGAGAGTTCGAGGTGGGATGAATAAAGGAGCTCGAATTGATTCGTGCATCTGCTTCTATTTTCGTAGTGAATCATAGCGACTCGTCCCGTGTCAATAAGGTCTGAGGAAGGCTATGAGCCAGGATTTAAGCGCCTTTACCACTGCTCATGGTCCGAGGGAAGTGGAATGGCTTGGTACGCGCCTGCTTTTTTTTACACGAAAAAATATTGGACCGGGAAGAAAAAGGGGGACAAAGTCAAGTCTAAGCGTATATGGCACGAAAAGGAAATCCCACTCTGAATGAAGAGATGGAACCTAAAATTCACTGATAGACCTACATTTCCATTCAATCAGGAATTGGCATAACTTCCGCAATGGTGATTGAGTAGGGAAAAAGGGAGTTGTTATCCCCAGATGTCTTTATGAGAGGATGACAGTCCCTGACATGAGCCAGAACCATCTGTAGCCGGAAAAGTCACCAAGATTACTAATCGAAGTTCCTATGAAGAAAGGGTCAACAAAAGAGAATCAAAGGGAATGGCAATGTCTTGAACGTTCATCATCATCAAGCTGAGGCAAATGCTAAGCGCGCAGGAGAAGGAGTATAAAGAGAAGAATACTCTGCGTGCGGATCTTCTTCTAAGACATTTCAGTAGTAGACGGAAGAGTGAATCAGGGGCCAAGAGGTGGTACCGCGACTAAAGGCAGCTAAGCAAAAAAACAGGCAAGTAAGAGTCCCCTCCTCGAATCACAGATCAACCAGCAAATTCCTTCGCTATTGGCTGAGGATCCCCATAAACCGCTGTCAGTAGCCATTCCAAGCACCCATCTATGGACACCAAAGCATGGACTCACTGTGAAAGCAAAAATCTCCAAGTTCACCACTTCAGTACGCCAAAGGATCCAGATGCCACCAGAACAGCCTGAAGCTTCCACCCTCAACCAATCAGTCAAACCAATTCTACGAACCACTCTATCAGCCCGATGACCAGAAATGCTCGGTTCTAGTAGAACAAGAAAATGCGCATTATGGTCCCTAACCCAATTTCTCAGCGTCGGCAACAAATCCCTATATGCGGCCCCCCGCACATTCCAACTGATTAGATTAACCATTAAACAGAATGGTGAAATCAAAGAACACATAAAGACCGCAGGGTCTGATCATCACTAGGTTCAGATTCCGGAACTTCATCTAAAACCATTTCCATATCATTTTTCGTCGAATAAGATGAAAACCCAGCTTGCTCTCTCATCCCTCCCACCTTTGCCTATACCTATGCTTCTATTCTTCCTTTCACTGGTTGATCGACGAGTCCACTGGCATATTGGAGCAGTATATGTAACTTCAAGGTATGCCACTAGACCAGGTGCTTGTTATAAAGGCTACGAACCTTACAATACAATGGGCTATCGCTTTGTTGGAATTGATTCATAGTGTATGGGATGCATCTAAATCCGCGTACGGAACCACAATCTCTGCTGCTAGCTTTGCACTCGGAGGATCTGAAAATGGCTCCCTTCATTATTTGGTGGAACCAAGCGAAGTGCGGAAGCTAGAGCTAAAGCAAGGTACAAAGTTACAGCTAGCAAGCTTTGCTAGTACTCGACTGAATTTATTCAAATTTCTTAATATAGAGTTTCTGCTTTATCTGATGATGCTTAACCGCTCGTCGAGCAGCTTTTCATTTTCTTTTTCTTCCCCCGGTCGATGTAAACTGCGATTCTTCATTCATTGTAGCATCTTGCCTTGCTTGCTTTTTCTTTCCTTCTTGGGAAATTTCTTATTAGGGCAAGAGTCTGAACTTAGGGAACGCGGGGTTCACTGCACTCTTAAAAAAAGAAAAGCGAGTCAACCCATTCATTACTGGTGATCAAAGTAGATTGATCGGAAGTCTATCCTTACTTGTTCAAGTAAGCAAGTCAACTACCTTTACAACAATAGGGAATGGAACTAGAACTCTAACTGGCATTGGATCTAAAACCCCAAGGAAAGAAAAGTATCTCTTAGCCCTATAACCTTCTTGCCTGGCCTACTATATAGCCTGATAGATTGGCCTTGCCAGCGTAGGATTCCCCCGCACCCCCTGTAAAATGCCCGCTATCAATAATAGCTTTAGGCATGAGAAAAAAAAGGCTTCACACCGAGACACCCAGATCCTCCATCCATATAAGCTTGCTTTTTTTCTTTACTTACGATTACGATCAGGGACATATAAATCATAAGCCAGAAGGAAAGAAACTCACTTACACCTTATTATCCGATGCAAAAGCATAAGCTCGCTCAAGCAAGAAAGCAAAATCCGTCTTTGCTCCGGGAAATCGAATTCCTTGCTTCTTGAGCTGGTACAAGAACTAAAGCAAAAAGGAGTTCACCTGATTAAGACGATAGGGCTATGCTGGAAATGAACCCCCTCGCTCTCAGTTACTCCCTCTGCTCCGTCCCTTTCACCGAAGGAAGGTGCTTTTCTAGCGTGAAGTGAGACAGCAATGCCCGGGAAAAGCATGAATAGAAGAATAGCAAGAGCAATTCGTACTCTTACAGTTTACCCTTAGCCGGAGCACTTGCTAACACACTAGTATGGAATGGAAAGAGCGGATTCAAGCTTTGAGAAATCACCAATGCTTCTAGACCCCAATTACCAGTCACTCGAGATAGGACTTCTCCGACCTCCATGGTTACCGGCTTCGGGGAAGACAAGTCAACTCAAGAATACACTGCTTTGACATCCTCAAGTGACAAATAAAGGGGAGGAACTGAACTACCTTACACTTATTGGAATCCCTAGACTACTGATAGAAAGAATTTCCAACTCGACGGATAAAATCTAGCAAGAGAAAGAAAGACATACGAATTCCCTTCTAAAGGGGCCTAGGTAATAGCCTAAAAAAAAAGAAAAATCAGGAATTGCTCCGGTTGAGGAGAGAAAGAAGATGCCCGGCCTAAAAGACTGGTGGAATAAGCTCTTTTCGTTGATCAAGACCTTTTTTGAACTAAGTCAGTCTGTTTTCCAAAAGAAGTGGGGTTCCTTTCAGGTTTTTCTTCCCGTTCAAGCCAGAAAAGCCCCGTAGCTATAGCTATCCAAGAGTCAGAGTGAAAGGCTTGAAAGCGGGTGCAGATGCCATCGAATAGGCTCTTTGCCACAGAATGTGATGTCTTAGAATGTCCTTTCCCTAAGCCACTTGTTAGCAGCAAAGCCTTGGTCGCATATCCGCTCTTTCTATTAATAGTTGGTTAACTGTAACATATCAGCTGCACTTCCCTGGTCTTGTCGAACCCGCCTTATCTAATTATCCTGGCCTAATACACTGATTTTTGAATCAAGAACCTCTTCTGGCTAGCGATGAGGACACTTTTTATAGGACCGACGTCTGCACGCACCGACCCCCTCTCGTCCCGTTTCCGCATGTCTCAGTACAGTCTCTGGGCTTTCCTGCGCTTTCATTGGATTAGTTTCCGGATAGGGAAGAAGGGTAGCACCATCCCGGGTGTTAGGATATATTCGTAATTGTGGATGTGTAAGGCTATATTAGTCATGTATAATATTCTGTTAAAAAAAAAACACACATGGAGTCATTTTGGCATCCTTGCATCAATACCCTAGCACCGGGTATCCTTAACGCCTGCCACCAGGCCATACCCACAATTACACCATACAGTCTCATAGACCCGCATCTTTTAAAGAGACGAATTGGTACGTATGGGCTTCGCCATCCATCTTATCATGCGATAGGCATCTTATGCTGCGGCAAGCATACTATGATGCGACATTTATAGGCGGGGAAGTTGCCTTGTAGTCTTGCTTGTTCATCCTCGGGGAACTGAACTCCCTTTAGAGAGGAAAAAGAAAGAATGAGGTAGTGAACAACTAAGAAAGATTCTCTTTTCAAGGCTAGAAGTGCTATAAAGGAAAGTAGGTAGAAGAAGGAGACAAGATAGTTCTTGTCTCCCTCTCCTACCTAGCTAAAAAAAGAAAGCATCAAAAAGCATCCCCCGCGGAAGAGCCATAGCGAGAGATACCTTCCTTGCTGCTGCCTAGCCATACTTCCGCGAGATGTTTGTATTTCTAAAGACCTCCCTTTCTTAGCGAGACGGACGAGCAAGACGACAGAGCAAAGGCTAGCCCCTTTTGTCTTCTTTCTTGGCTCGGCCAGTCCACTTATCTGATGAATCTGGCAAGGGGCAGTGTCCGTTTGTTTTGTAAGGACTGTTGTTGATGAATGAGAATGTTCTTCCTTCTCCTCCTCTAAGGGGATACATAATCAAAGCTGCTGGTCAAACTCAATCTCTTCAAATAGAAAGGGAATCCGTCTAAATTGTCCTGCCCGCTTCATTCTCTTCATCTTCCCTTATCTTTATCTTATAATACACTGGCTAGCGCCTTTGTTCGATTGGACTGGGATAAAGACTCCCCGTAACCGGGCTAGCTCTTCTCCTCAGAAATTCATTGTGTAAGTTAAGTGAAGGCGGATCGAGCTTATACTCTTTCTTATCTTGTCTCCACTCCTTTTGGCTTGGCCCTTTTCTAGGCGAACCAATCGTCCTTTTTTTTTTCGTATCCGGCCGGAAGAGGCAATCTCATATACAGCTTAGGAAAATACTGGTCCAACCATCCATAGAAGTAGTGGACCGGGAATTCTGCATTGCACTGGCCGCCTGGACCGGGGCAAGAGCGCCCAAACCGCAATAAATGCTGGGAAGGACGGGGAATCAAGGTCTTCCTATCTATTCAATCACTGATTTCGAGAGAGAAGGTGCGGGGCAAGACTCACCATCTGCTCTGAGCAGCTTAAGCCCACCTACTTTCGAACGGAGTCAACGAAAGCTTCTATTTCAACGGGAGCTTAAACCGATGTCCCTATGTGCCAGCCGTTACCTTCCTTTCAGATAGGTCCTTCCTTGCGTGCTATACTTATCTAATTCCAGTTTCAATAAACGAAACGGCCTATCTTTTGCATTTGAAGGGCGTGACCCTAAAGACCCCGTAAACTCGCGATTTAGCAAACAAAAAGGGCCATGAAGAACGTTTTCTATAAACCGAGATGAGAGATAAGCTAAACAGATGCGAGAGTTCACGGATGACCGATCGACCGATTAAAGCGATCGATGAGCTAAACATAATCTCTATTTCAAGAAGCGATTCAACGAAGCCAATTGACCACTTTCCCGAGGACCCATTGAGAAAGACGCTAGATTTCTATTTTTGAAAGTCTCATTTCGCTTAAAAGAAAGCATTTTCTCGACAAGCTATAGTACCAGAAATTCTATAGCTTTAAGCTAGAAAACTAAACAAAGCCTGTAAGCCCGAGTCCTTCACTCTTGGAATAGCCGGACCAGACCTTAAAAGAGGCATTGGGAGTGCTAGGGCGCGCCCCTACTCTTACTAGTAAGGGGTTTCTCCTTTCTTTCAAGCCAAACCTGCTAATGCTAAATAGAAAAAAAAGAATTCTTGTATGCCTTGTTTGTGACGTATTCCAAATGCTTGATGCTTTAGTCCATAGGCTTTGAGAAACTCGTTTGCTCTAGCCCGGATAAGGATAATCTTCTTATTCTGTAGGTTGTGACTGGACACCCCATCTCGACCAGCTCGTCCCAACGGAGCGAAGGCCTCCGGCGCGCACAACAACCAAACCACTTTCCTTCTTCAATCTATTCGTTTGGATACGCGGTAAGTAAGGCGAAAGAAGCGCGATTGCGCAGCTCAATAGGGCTCGAGTCAGCTGCCTATGAGCTATCGAGACACTGGGAATGTGTATCGCTATTGGTGCCCCTTCAGGTGAAAACTTTGACCTTCCCTCTTCGGCCTAAAAGAAAGACAGACAAACGAGTAAGGGTACTAGGAGGAGGGAAGCCGGCCATCCGCCTCCTTCCTTTAGATTACTAGGTCTATGAACTGAGTCATCGGATGAAAAAGGCGCATAGCCGACATCAACGTGAAGGGCAGCCCTTCTATTTTCAGGTCTAGTGCTAGACCCTGACCGGTTAAACCGCGACGATCAAATGCTTTCATATGGTTGGCTGGCTTCAATAGAAACGAAAGGGTGTTAATCCGCACGGGACCGGCGAGGGTTAGAGCCTTAACGCCTTATCCAAGAAATTGCCCTTCTGAGGCTAACCCGTCGTACCCCTGCGGGATGGCGTCGTAAGAGGCGTGGGCTGCTTCACCAGCGTGAAAGAGAGGGAACCGAACCGGGCCGACCGCAAGACAAGAGAATTTTTGGATGGAAATCCAAGGAGGTGGCTTACTTATGAGCAAAAAGGGAAGTCCCCTCGCTATCGGACCTGTAAGGGACTGTTTGTTGGATTATTGAAGTGGACTACTCAGTCCACGACAAAAAGACAATAATCGCCAACTCTGTCTTTGCTTTCGTATATAAACGAAATTTAAGACTAGAATACTGTACTGAATTTCATACTACACAGAGAGTGAAGTTTACGAACAAGCGAGTGTAGTTTCATACTACACGAGCCCAGAGAGAGTGTATTCCATATACTAAATAGAGGGGAGAGCCGAATAGCAGCCCTCTTTCTCCACTCCAACTACTCATGAAACTAGCACCTTTATCCCTTACAAGAAGAATGGGAAGGCACTTTGACTTTTATTTAAGTGACTCGTAGCGTCGAAAAGTGCCATACCTTCTTGATCGAGTTGCCTTGCTTGTACTTACTTAAATCGAAATGAGGGCTAGTAGAAGGGCATTGGAACTTGAAATCTACCTTTTCGAAATCTCATCTTAGGAAAGCATATAGAATGGAAGAGCTTATGACTGGCCTTAGAACTGGGGGAAGCGCTATAGACGCAGAAGCATTTCCATTGGCACATTCTTAATGCGTAAACTTAAGTGGAGGGATGAAATTAAGAAGCGAGCATATAGGATATAGGCAGGGCTTGCTGTATTTCAAATAAAGTTATATACGGCAAAGGAAAGATATCTAGTTAAACCGAAAAATATTACCTCTTTTTGACTATTCTTCCCAAGGAAAGAAATAGATATTGTAGCCCAAGGGCTAGGAGAAGCCATTTTAGGAATGTAACAAAACAGAACTCCTAGGCTGGCAGGGAACTAATCTAGCTGACAGAAAATGAACCTAGAACTCCAACAATTGGCTTGATTTCGCCTTTCAAAGAAAGAGGGTTGTTATCTTACTCGCTCGCACTAGAATCTCCTATTCCTGCTTGACCTTGGGACTTCAATTGGATGCGCTTAGCTTAGTAAGCACTAAATGGAATTCTTCCCCTATGTTTCTGGGGACCCTATCCCTCTTTCGCTTAAGGAAGAGATCAAAGTTGAGAATGGTCTGTTCACATGTTTAAATCGTCTCTTTGACACTTGTACTATATCTAAGGCCTTCGTCGAAAACAAGCCCAAGGAATTATCCTCTCCGTTCTGATAAGCCAAGCCCTGGGAAATGAATCTAAACGTAAGGCCTATCTTTGCCTTTAGAGAAATGTTATACCCTTACTCCTAGCGTGGCAATTATCCCTCTGGCGGCAGTCATTGCAAGGAAGTAGGGCTTTGTTTATAAAGGCAATTCTCGACCAGCACTTTTTTATGCTTAGGGGTCATCCCTTGCTTCAGTTTCATGTCTGATCTTCTCTTCTAGGTCCCAAACAAAAAAGGGATTCTTTTACAGCAGCTTCGGATAAGGCGAAAAGACTTGAAGCTTCTCTGTGCATGGATATCGAAACTATTGGATTTCGTTCCCCTAGAACGCCCGGTGACATCTTTCCCCCTTAAGTCCCAGAACTGGAGAACTGAAAGAAAGCAAAAGACTAGTCCACGAAGAATAGCCCTAGTTAGGATCTCTGTCCCCTTCTTTTCTTAAATTATGGCATGCCTCCTCTTCTACTGCAGGGGATTCTCGAATAATGGAAAGCCCTTATTATGGTTATGTTGGCATATTCTAATAGGAATTAGCCATATCGGAAATACCCGGCAAGCTCCGCATCTAGGATTCTGTAATCACACCCGGCGAAAGGCGATCCAACATAGCCTAAGGAGATTTTCGATTCAATCTGGTATTCCAGAATAGCCTAAGGGGCGTAGCGGTAGATGAAAACAAAGGCCATGTGAATCTCAATGCCAATGACATAGTTGGCTCACCCAGATCCTTTGAAAGTAGTATTTTCAATTGTTCAATCGACAGGAAAAGATTTTCATTAAATAGCAAAGCTTGCACCAGAGCCTAAGAAGACTAGTTGAGTGTTATTTCTCTTTCTCGATGCTTTTCTCGGAATAGAATCCGCTGTTAGCAGAAAATCCATTGTCTTAGACAAAATAAATATGGGAATACCAGGGCTGTCTTATGGCAGCGAATGCCGGGTAGTTGAATAGAGGTATACGTATACTCTCAATGGGAATTTATCCTTGGGGAATAAATGCCAATATCACCCCCTGGTACCCCCCTCTTGTTTTAATCCCCAGTGAAAGCTCTCTTCTAGGCGCGGAGGTACATACATCCATACAAGTGACAATGGTTCACAGCCCGAGGGCTAAGTGAAAGCTTTCTATCTCAGCATCTACGGTGATATAGACTCTACTTAGTTTAGTGTAAGTTGAGTGTAAGAGCTAAAGGAAAAGAGCGTTGATTTATATATACCAGTATTCGTATCGGAAGAGTGACTTCTTAACGCTACTAGAGAGTTGACTATGAAAGATGAAATATTTGTGGTAACTCTTACTTTTACTTTAATCCATTCCATAATTTAAAGATATTTAATAGATGCTGGATTACTAGTTTGGAGTTCTTCCTATAGCTGCAACCTATCTCATATTGGGGAGAAGTGTACTGTCCTCGATCAAACTAGAAATGGAATAAGAGAAGAAAGATCGTATCAAAGAGAGATCTCGAGGCTCCTCCCTTACTTTAACAAGTAAGCAAGTAAACTACCTTTTTTCTTTGCCTTTACGAGTAGAGTAAAGAAGTCAAAAAGCTTTCTCCTTATTGAAATGGAAATTGAAGGTTAACACGCTTTAATGACAAAGCGTCCGTTCACGTCAAGAATAGAGGTTGTTGATGTAGTTGCTTGTACTTTTCTTTTTTTTTTTCTAGGGAGAAATTCTTCCTTTTTCTCTGAACTACGTAAGTTTAGAGAGGAGCTTTCGTAGAAGATCGAAAAGCCGTGGCATAGCAAGAGAAAAAGA